GAATTATTATAATAATAATGATGATTGTAAATATAAAAGTTTTTATTATTATAATAAGATGAGATTTTGAAAAATTTCTGGAGGCGGTTTTGGAAAAATTTTTGGAAAAAAAAAATTTTTTTTTTGGAATGCAATTTTTTTATTACTGTAAAGAAAGTTTTTTATGACGTGTTTTAGAGAAATTGGGCGAGACAATGGTAAGTGGGGGGAACGCGGGAATTCGGCCAAAGAATGCTATGTCACGAGTGAGCAGAGCGAGGTGTTTAAATAAAAAGTCGGTAGAAGCCCACGAAATTTTTCAATAAAAAAAAAGTGGCGTAATAATAATAAGGCGGGGGATCCAAAAAAACGGGGGGTGGATTCGGCAGAGGGGCCTATAATAAGAAGTCCCTAGAATCAAAGAGTAGTAATAATTAGAAGAGTCGATTCAACAATAAAAAGTCAGAGGAAAATTTCACTTAAACATTTTCACGAAATTTGTCCATACAATGAAGATTTAGTAGATTAGCATGTATTTTCTCAGAAAAAATAAATTTTCTTTACAATAGAAACCAAGTAGTGTATCCAACCAAAAATAGGGGAAAAAAATCATTCTCTGTGTCTGTCCTGATTTTGGGGTTTGTCAGGAAATAAATAGAACGCCGGGAGTAAGGGGGGTAGGGGGGTTTAACGCAAAAAAACCAGTATATTAAAGATCCCAGGGGTAATCCAATAGGCTTATGCACCTGATATCCAAATATGTGGTTATCCAGCGATATCTTTCCACCTTTCATTACTATGTCCCTGCAGGCAAGGAAATGTTCCACCTTGTCAACTATCCTTCGCGCTGCACTCTGAGATGCCAGTTGAAGGGGAAAAAAAAAAGAGAACCAAATGCATCTAAGGGAACGCGGGAGCTGACTGGGTAATGAGTCGTGATGGCAGCCACCATCGAGATGCAAGGCAGTGCGTTGAAGGGAGCGAGTTGCAAGTTTTGACCCTGAAATAGGAACCAAATGCCAGGAATAGTGCATGGCCGTTCTACCCCCACAAGTTATGGGCTGACCTGATCATTGGGCAACGTATCTTTAAACCGAGTTATGATTATGACTTATCAGAGTGCCAGCTGACCTTCACTCTATGTGGATGAGGGAACGTAAAAGATGTTTAAGTTAACAGTATGCCATACTTGAGTTATGTCTTTATCGGTACATATAAATGATTACTAACGTAATATGTTAAATGATTATTGTTTAAGGGTGCTGAACAGTCCTTAGTTCTACGTAAATATATGAGGATACACCATAAAATGTAAGATATTGGAACGTAAAAGCAAGTCAACACCAAATTATGAGAATTAAACAGAATATGTTTGGGGTAGTACATTATATATTGAAATTATAAGTTATGTCCTTAATCATTTCATATTGTGTCTCAGATGTAGATGTTTAAATTAAATAGATGGTGATATTACATATGATGTGGAATTAGAACGAATGTGAGACTTAGCTATGGTAATCTTAATATTAAGTGGTAAAGCAGTTGTTGTAAAACGAGTAATGGGGAGATGTGTTAATGTGACAAGATAAGCTGGGTAAAACCTAGTTATGCTAGTGATGTATGTTAGTACTTATTCACATGTGTCAAAGAGATGAATGGTAGAGTACATAGTATGTATTAAAGCATCTCTCCCAGAGAACAAGAAACCATCTTAAAAGTTACTAGGTAAAAACAGGTAAAAAGGCCCACAGGAAGGAACATAGCTGGGTTGTAGACACCTGTTTTAAGACACAACCGCTTAAAGGACATTAAGGGGGTCGGCGCCAGGGGGTAGTCTAAGTTAGGATCTTAGCTTTGGGAGTTAAGGGTGGGAGTTAAAATCTTCTCCCCCTGAGGCGGGGGGGGGCCTGTGGTTGTTGTCGATGGCAGAGGTCGGCAGTAGTGTGGCGAGCGCTAGGGAGGAATTTAACCCCCGGCCCCCGGATTACAAGACCGGTGCTCTCACACTGAGCTACTAGGGCAGTTTCAATTGAGCGCTTTGTTCTCTGCCCAGCCCGTGAGTGGGAGGAAGAGTAGAAAGATAGAGAAGTAGATGACCGAGGCCAGCTGCCCAATAATAATAAAGGGGTGTTCTACCGGCATTCCTCCGATTCATGTTAGAATCAGTACGTCTGCAACAAGGGTTCAGAAGAGAAGCTGGGTGACCGGTCGGAAGGTTAGTCCTCGCTGTTTTGAGGTGTGCAGGATAGGGACCACCATTAGTACCAGGATGGAGAACAAAAGAGCCAGCACTCCCCCGAGTTTGTTGGGGATTGACCGGAGAATGGCGTAGGCAAAGAGGAAATACCATTCGGGCTTAATGTGGGGAGGGGTCACAAGCGGGTTGGCAGGGATGAAGTTGTCTGGGTCTCCTAAAAGATTGGGGGAGAAAAGGGCAAAAGATGCTAGGGCAAAAAGAAGGATGGCAAATCCGAGGAGGTCTTTATAAGAGAAGTAGGGGTGAAAGGAGACTTTGTCTGCGTCAGAGTTTAGGCCGGCTGGGTTGTTTGAGCCAGTTTCGTGGAGGAAAAGAAGGTGGAGTACTGTGGCGGCTACAATAACAAATGGAAAGAGGAAGTGGAAAGCAAAGAACCGGGTGAGGGTGGCGTTGTCAACTGAGAAGCCCCCTCAAATCCATTGGACAAGCACTTCTCCGGCATAGGGGACAGCCGAGAGAAGGTTGGTAATTACTGTGGCGCCTCAGAAGGACATCTGTCCTCAGGGGAGGACATAGCCCACGAAGGCTGTCATCATTGTAAGGAGAAGAAGGATTACTCCAATGTTTCAAGTCTCTTTGTAAAGGTAGGAGCCATAATACAGGCCTCGTCCGATGTGGAGGTAGATGCAGATGAAGAAGAAGGAGGCGCCATTGGCGTGCATGTTTCGGATAAGCCACCCGTAGTTCACGTCTCGGCAGATGTGGGTAACAGATGAAAATGCAGTGGAGATGTCAGAGGTGTAGTGCATGGCTAAAAATAGGCCGGTAAGAATTTGTGAGATGAGGCATAGGCCCAGAAGAGAGCCGAAGTTTCATCAGGCGGAGATGTTGACGGGTGCTGGGAGGTCTACTAGCGCGTCATTGGCAATTTTTAGAAGGGGGTGGGTTTTTCGAAGGCTGGCCATTAGGGTTCTTGTAGTTGAATAACAACGGTGGTTTTTCAAGTCACTAGTCCTGGTTAAAATCCGGGCAGGAATTATGACTTATCTTGTGTCTGTGTTTTTAATTGGTTTAGTACTGGGGCTAGTGGGTGTAGCATCTAATCCGGCACCGTACTTTGCTGCTCTGGGGTTGGTGATGGCAGCGGGGGCTGGGTGCGGGGTTTTGGTGGGGCATGGGGGGTCTTTTTTGTCCCTGGTTCTGTTTTTAATCTATTTGGGGGGAATGTTAGTGGTTTTTGCTTACTCTGCGGCGTTGGCGGCGGAGCCCTTCCCTGAGACTTGGGGGGATCGGTCTGTCTTGGGGTACGTGGTGGTATATTTAGTGGGTGTGGTGCTGCTGGCGAGCTACTTCTGAGGGGGGTGGTATGAGGGCTCATGAGTGGGGGTGGACGAATTAAAGGAGATGTCTACTTTGCGGGGGGACACCAGCGGAGTGGCCTTAATATACTCGTCGGGGGGCGAGATGTTGGTGGTGTGTGCGTGGGTGTTGTTGCTTACCCTGTTTGTAGTGCTTGAGTTGACTCGGGGGCTGAGTCGAGGGAGTTTGCGGGCAGTCTAGAAAGAAAGGAGGAGGACAACAAGGGCCAGGGTTAAGAAGAACAGGCTGAGGTAGGTCTTGATCATGCCTTGCTGGACTTCGTTTGTAAGGTTAATTGCTGGGAGGTGGGAGACGGAGGCCATTTTTGGTCCGACTTTCTCTATTCAGGCGAGGTCAAGTGTTTGGGTAGCGATGGCTTGTCCCAGGGCTAAGTTGAGTTTGGGGGCAAAGCGGTGAATGATGGCAGGAAAAAAGCCAAGCATGTTGGAGAAGTTGTGGGGGGTGCGGCTTGGGGTAGCTTTGTGTTGTTTGTTGGTTAGGGCGGCAAGTTCAAGGGCAATAAGGAGGCCGAGGACTGAGACGATGAGGGCGCTGAGCTTAAGAACAGGGGGCATGGTTATTACTGGGGTTTTTAGGGGGAGGAAGTTCGAGGTAATAATAAGCCCTGCGACGATGCTGCCTCATGCTAAGCGTTTGATGGGGTTAATAATAGAGGGGTTGTTTTCGTTAATGGGGGAGAGGGGGAGGAATCGGGGGTGGCCCATCGAGACAAGGTAGATCATGCGGATGCTATAAACGGCGGTGAAGGAGGTGGCGAGGAGGGTGAGGGTAAGGGCTCAGGCGTTTAGGTATGATGTATTGAGGGCCTCGATAATGGCGTCTTTTGAAAAGAACCCGGCTAGGAAGGGGGTACCAGTGAGAGCAAGGCTGCCGATAGTAATGCAGGAAGAGGTAAAGGGGGCGAGGCTGTAGAGGCCCCCCATCTTTCGAATGTCCTGTTCATTATTTAGGCTGTGGATAAGAGAGCCTGAGCATAGGAAAAGCATGGCCTTGAAGAATGCGTGGGTGCAAATGTGCAGAAATGCAAGTTGGGGTTGATTCAGGCCGATCGTGACCATCATTAGGCCCAGCTGGCTGGATGTGGAAAACGCTACAATCTTTTTAATGTCGTTTTGGGTGAGAGCACAGGTGGCGGTGAAGAGCGTGGTGAGGGCACCTAGGCAAAGGCAAGTGGTGAGGGCGGTTTGGTTGTTCTCCATTAAGGGGCTTAGGCGGATGAGCAGAAAGATGCCCGCAACGACCATGGTGCTGGAGTGAAGGAGGGCGGAGACGGGGGTTGGCCCTTCCATGGCAGAAGGCAGTCAGGGGTGGAGGCCGAATTGTGCAGACTTCCCAGTGGCGGCAAGGATTAGGCCGAGGAGTGGGAGGGTGAGGTCGAGGTCTTTAGAGGAGGCAAACATCTGTTGAATTTCCCATGAGTTGAGGTTTATTGCAAACCAGGCCATGCTCAGGATGAGGCCAATATCCCCGACTCGGTTGTAAAGGACAGCCTGAAGGGCAGCCGTGTTGGCATCGGCTCGGCCGTACCACCAGCCGATGAGAAGAAAAGACATGATGCCTACCCCTTCTCAGCCAATAAAAAGCTGGAACATGTTGTTGGCGGTGACGAGAACAATTATTGCTACCAAAAAGAGTAGAAGGTATTTAAAGAAGCGGTTCATATTAGGGTCTGCATGCATGTACCAGGAAGCAAACTCCAGGATAGACCAAGTCACGTACAGGGCAATGGGGGTGAAGATAATAGAGTAGTGGTCAAACTTAAAGCTTAGGTTGATGTCGAAAGTGAGGGTGTTCATTCATTGTCAGTTGGTAACGATTGTTTCTGTACCCTCGTTGAGAAAGATGAATAGGGAGAGAAGGCTGACGAAAAAGGCGGTTTTAACTGCATTTTTTACGTGAGTAAGCGCCCAGGTCCCTTGGTGGGGGGTGGGGCTTAGGGTGGTTAACAAGGGGTAGATAAGAAGGGCAAAAGTAGATAAAAGGCCTGCGGTTAGGGCAAGGGGGGCTAGGTACATAGCTGCTACTTGGATTTGCACCAAGAGTTTTTGGTTCCTAAGACCAACGGATGAGCTGTTATCCTTTAGAAGCGCGAGTGAGCCGGGGGGTTTAACCCCGGGGGCAGGAGATTAGCAGTTTCTGCGGCCGTCGGGCCTCTCTCGGTGGGCAAGGGGGCTTTAACCCCTGTTTCTAGAATCACAATCTAGCGTTTTCGTTAAACTATGCCTACAGAAGCATCACCCTCATATAAGCTCAGGTTTGAGCACTAGAAGGGTGATTGGGAGAAGATGGAGCGTGAGGAGGAGGTGTTCTCGCGTGTGAGAGGGTTCAAGGGCCAGGATGTGGGTAGGAAGAGGGCCTCGTTGTGTTGTGAGAAAGAGGTGAAGGGAGTAGGCTGCCGTGATGAGGGTGCCGGCCCCTGTTAAGAGGAGCGTTCAGAAAGACCAGTTAAATATAGACGTGATGATGAGTAGTTCTCCTATAAGATTGGGGAGAGGGGGGAGTGCGAGGTTGGCTAGGCTAGCAATAAATCATCAGGTGGTCATTAGGGGTAGGAGGGTTTGCATGCCGCGAACTAGAAGCATGGTTCGGCTGTGGGTGCGTTCATAGCTCGTGTTGGCCAGACAGAAAAGGGCGGAGGAGGCCAGGCCGTGTGCAATCATGAGGATAATTGCCCCAGAGAAGCCCCAGGGGGTTTGGATAAGAATTCCCCCAGCTACAAGGCCTATGTGGCTGACGGAGGAGTAGGCAATGAGGGATTTGAGGTCTGTTTGGCGTAGGCAAATGGAGCCGGTTATAATGATTCCCCAGAGCGCGAGGGCAATAAAGGGGTAGGCGAGGTGCTTGGTGAGGGGGTCGAGTATGATTATTATGCGCATTATGCCGTAGCCCCCTAGCTTTAGGAGTACAGCAGCTAGGACTATGGAGCCGGCAATGGGGGCCTCAACGTGGGCTTTGGGGAGCCAGAGGTGGGCCCCGTAAAGAGGTATTTTGACGAGAAAAGCAAGGAGGCAGCCTGCCCATCACAATTTGTCGCCTCATGTGGAGAGGTGTAGTGGCTGGGCATATTGAAGGGTGAGTAGGGAGAGGGTTCCGACGTCCTTCTGAAGCAGGAGGAGGGCAACGAGGAGGGGGAGGGAGCCTGCTAGTGTGTAGAACAAGAAGTAGGTTCCGGCGTTTAGGCGTTCTGTCTGATTTCCTCAGCGAGTGATGATGAAGAGGGTGGGAATGAGTGTGGCTTCAAACATAATGTAAAACATAATAACTTCAGTAGCGCCGAATGCTAAGATAAGGAACATTTGAAGGGATGCTAGGAGGGAGATGTAGGTTCGTTGTCGATTAACTGGCTCTGGTGAAATGTGGTTTTGGCTGGCAAGAATTATGAGGGGCAGAAGTCAGCAGGAGAGAACTAGAAGAGGGGTGGAGAGGGGGTCAGATGCTAGGTAGTGGCTCGAGGTGAGCCACCCGGTTTCGGAGGACCCCTTGAGTCACGAGAGGCTTGCAAAAGCAATGGCCAGGCTTTGAAGGAGGGAGGTGGGTCAAAGCCATTTGGTGGGGGTGAGCCAGATTGTTGGAAAAAGCATAATTGTAGGGAGGAGGATTTTTAGCATCGGAGGAGGTTGAGGCTTTGAAGGTGGTCCGTCCCGTGTGTTCGAGAGGTTGCAACTAAGAGGGCAAGGCCTGCGCTTGCTTCGCAAGCTGAGAATGCAAGTAGAAGCATGGGGGTGGCGGAGAATTCCGTTGCGTCTAGCTGGAGCGCTCAGAGGGAAAGGGCAATGTAGAGTGAGAGCATTATGCCTTCTAGGCAGAGGAGGGCTGAAAGGAGGTGTGTTCGGTGAAACGCTAGTCCTATGAAGCCGAGAACGAAGGCAGAGGTGAAGCTGAAGTGTACGGGTGTCATAAGACGGTCATGGAGTTTAACCACGATTTTTTGAGCCGAAATCAAAGGTCTTTTTTGGACTAACCGTCTATTCAGCCCACTCTAGGCCTCCTTGGGCCCACTCGTACGCTAGGCCGAGGGTTAGAAGGGTGAGGACTGCTGCAGTTCAGGCGAAGGTGGTAGAAGGGGCAGCAAGCTGATCTCCCCAGGGGAGGGGCAGAAGGAGAGCAATCTCGAGGTCAAAGAGAAGAAAAAGAATGGCGACTAGAAAGAAGCGAAGGGAGAACGGGAGACGGGCGGAGCCTAGTGGGTCGAAGCCACACTCGTAGGGGGAGAGCTTTTCGGCATTGGGGTTGAGCTGAGGCAGTCAAAAGGCTACAAGGGTAAGAATAATTGAGAGGGCAGATGTAATAACAATTACGGTGGTGATCACGTTCATTATCTTTCCTTGGATTTTAACCAAGACCGGATGATTGGAAGTCATTTATACTAGCGTTGATACTAGAAAGATTATGAGCCTCATCAGTAGATGGAGACGTAGAGGAAGAGTCAAACAACATCAACAAAGTGTCAATATCAGGCAGCGGCCTCAAACCCAAAGTGGTGTTCGGATGTAAAGTGGTACTGAATTTGGCGGAGAAGGCAGACGGCGAGGAAAGTGGAGCCAATGATGACGTGAAGGCCGTGGAAGCCAGTGGCTACAAAGAAGGTGGCGCCGTAGACGCCGTCAGCGATGGTGAAGGGGGCCTCATAATACTCTAGTGCTTGGAGGAAGGTGAAGTAGAAGCCTAGAAGAATGGTTAGGCCTAGCGATTGAATGGCTTGCTTTCGGTCCCCTGCTATAATGCTGTGGTGTGCTCATGTGACGGTGACGCCGGAAGCGAGAAGTACTGCGGTGTTGAGGAGGGGCACTTCAAAGGGGTCAAGGGCGAGAATTCCTGTGGGGGGTCAGCATCCTCCGAGTTCTGGGGTTGGGGCAAGGCTGGAGTGGTAGAAGGCTCAGAAGAAGCCGAGAAAGAAGAACACTTCTGATGTGATGAATAAAATTATTCCGTACCGCAGGCCTTTTTGAACGGGAGGGGTGTGGTGTCCTTGGAAGGTGCCTTCCCGAATAATGTCTCGTCATCATTGATACATGGTTAGAAGTAGGAGGACAAGGCCTAGCGTTATAAGGGTGGTAGAGTGGAAGTGGAATCAGACTGCAAGGCCTGATGTTATGAGGAGAGCGGCGATTGCGCCGGTAAGGGGTCAGGGGCTGGGGTCTACCATGTGGAATGCGTGTGCTTGGTGGGCCATTAGATGTTTTCTTGTAGGTAGAGGCTTAAAAGGAGAACAAAGACGTAGGCTTGAATCATGGCAACCGCAATTTCTAGAAGGGTGAGGAGGAAAAGAATGGTGGTGGTTAAGAGAGCCACGGTAGGCATGATTGGGAGAAGGACGACGGCGGCTGTTGAGATCAGGCCAATTAAGAGGTGGCCGGCTGTGAGGTTGGCAGTGAGCCGGACTCCGAGAGCAAGAGGTCGAATAAAGAGGCTAATAGTTTCGATGATAATCAGGACAGGGATAAGAAGGGTAGGCGTGCCCTCTGGGAGCAGGTGGCCTAGCGCTGCTGTGGGTTGGTTTCGTATCCCAATGATGACAGTTGCGAGCCAGAGGGGGACGGCAAGGCCCAGGTTAAGGGAGAGCTGGGTTGTAGGGGTAAAGGTGTAGGGCAAGAGCCCCAGGATGTTAAGAGTGATGAGGAAAAGCATGAGAGATGTGAGGATGGTTGCTCATTTATGGCCGCCTAAATTAAGAGGGAGCAGGAGTTGTTGAGTAAAGCGGTTAACGAATCAGCCTTGAAGTGTGAGGAGGCGGTTGTTAAGTCAGCGATTGGACGGGGTGGGGAAGAGGATTCAGGGCAGAGACAATGCGAGGGCAATTAGCGGGGTTCCCAGGAAGGAAGGGCTTAAGAATTGATCGAAGAAGCTTAGTGTCATGGTCAGTTTCAGGGCTCTGTTTTAGTTTTTTCAGTGTTTAGGGTGGGTTCGTTGGGGTAGGTGTGGGCTAAGACTTTTGGGGGAATAACAATCAAGAAAACTAGTCATGCAAATACAAGGATAGCAAACCAAGGGGCGGGGTTGAGTTGGGGCATGCACTAAGGGTGGTTGGGGGTCACCAGTCTTTAGCTTAAAAGGCTAACGCTATTCCCGGTTTAGCTTCTTAGTGAGGCGTCTTCAAGCATAAGGGAGGATCAGTTTTCAAAGTGTTCTAGGGGCACTGATTCAACTACGATGGGTATAAAGCTATGGTTGGCCCCACAGATCTCGGAGCATTGGCCGTAGAAGACCCCTGGTCGGGAGGCGATAAAGGCTGTTTGATTTAGGCGGCCGGGAACGGCATCCATTTTGACTCCAAGGGCGGGGACAGCTCATGAGTGAAGGACGTCTTCTGCTGATACGAGAACTCGGATGGGGGATTCAGCAGGTACTACCATGCGGTGGTCTGCTTCTAGAAGTCGGAACTGTCCAGGGGCCAGGTCTTGTGTTGGAATTATATAAGAGTCGAAGCCGAGGTCCTTGTAGTCTGTGTATTCGTAGCTTCAGTATCATTGGTGCCCCATGGCTTTCACTGTGAGGTGCGGGTCATTGATTTCGTCCATGAGGTAGAGGATTCGGAGGGAGGGGAGGGCAATAAGAATGAGGATAATCGCTGGGAGGATAGTTCAGATAATTTCGATTTCTTGGGAGTCGAGGATATACTTGTTGGTTAATTTAGTAGAAACCATGGCGACAATAATGTAGAGCACTAAAATGCTGATGAGAAGTACAATTATTAAAGCGTGGTCGTGGAAGTGGAGGAGCTCTTCTATTACAGGTGAGGCCGCGTCTTGGAATCCTAGTTGGGTGGGATGTGCCATTCTAGCTTTATGCTCAAGGCACGCGGGGGTTTAACCCACAATTTTGCCTCGACAAGGCAATGTAATAACAGGTTTTACTAGTGCCTTATTAAGAAAGTGGCAGAGTGGTTATGCAGCTGGCTTGAAACCAGTTCATGGGGGTTCAATTCCTTCCTTTCTCGTAGGCTGTTTGGACTTGTACAAATGCAGGCTCTTCGAATGTGTGGTATGGGGGAGGGCATCCGTGAAGTCATTCTACATTAGTTGTAGTCATTTCTACAGATAAAACTTCCCGTTTGGCTGCAAATGCTTCTCAGAGGATAAAGAGGAACATAATGACGGCAACTAGAGAGATCAGAGACCCGGCGGAAGAGACGGTGTTTCACAGGGTGTAGGCGTCGGGGTAGTCTGAGTACCGCCGTGGCATGCCTGCAAGGCCTAGGAAGTGCTGGGGGAAGAAAGTTAAGTTGACTCCCACGAACATAATTCCAAAGTGGATTTTGGTTCATGTGGAGTGGAGGGTGTATCCTGAGAATAGGGGGAATCAGTGCACAAAAGCGGCTATGATGGCAAAGACAGCCCCCATTGATAGAACGTAGTGGAAGTGGGCTACTACGTAGTAGGTGTCGTGGAGGACAATGTCAAGTGAGGAGTTGGCTAGGACAATGCCCGTAAGCCCCCCTACTGTGAAGAGGAAAATAAAGCCGAGGGCCCAGAGCAGGGGTGTCTCTCACTTGATTGACCCGCCGTGAAGGGTGGCCAGCCAGCTAAAGACTTTAACCCCTGTTGGGATGGCAATAATTATTGTAGCAGAAGTAAAGTAGGCTCGAGTGTCCACGTCTATTCCCACGGTGAACATGTGATGGGCTCAGACAATAAAGCCTAGGAGCCCGATAGCCATCATTGCCCAGACCATGCCCATGTAGCCAAAGGGCTCTTTCTTCCCTGAGTAGTAGGCGACAATATGAGAGATCATGCCAAAGCCTGGGAGGATTAAGATGTAGACTTCAGGGTGGCCGAAAAATCAGAAGAGGTGCTGGTAAAGAATGGGGTCTCCCCCTCCTGCGGGGTCAAAGAAAGTTGTATTGAGGTTTCGGTCCGTTAGGAGCATTGTAATTCCGGCAGCTAGGACTGGAAGAGAGAGGAGAAGAAGGACGGCGGTAACTAGGACGGCTCAGACGAACAGGGGCGTTTGATACTGAGAGATGGCTGGGGGCTTCATGTTGATGATTGTGGTAATAAAGTTGATTGCCCCAAGAATAGAAGAGATCCCTGCCAGGTGGAGGGAGAAGATTGTTAGGTCTACGGAGGCACCTGCGTGGGCTAGGTTGCCAGCGAGAGGCGGGTAGACGGTTCAGCCGGTCCCGGCCCCAGCCTCTACACCCGAAGAGGCAAGAAGGAGGAGGAAGGAGGGAGGGAGAAGTCAGAAGCTTATGTTATTTATCCGAGGGAAGGCCATGTCGGGAGCTCCGATCATTAGGGGAACTAATCAGTTTCCGAAGCCCCCGATCATGATAGGCATTACTATAAAGAAAATTATTACGAAGGCGTGTGCAGTAACGATTACGTTGTAGATTTGGTCGTCGCCTAGAAGGGCGCCGGGTTGGCTCAGCTCTGCCCGGATAAGCAGGCTTAAAGCTGTGCCGACCATTCCAGCTCAAGCACCAAATACCAGATAGAGGGTGCCAATGTCTTTGTGGTTAGTCGAAAAAAATCAGCGTGTGATTGCCACAGGTAGGGTGGCTGAGGGTTAAGCGGTGGGTTGTAGCTCCATGAACAGAGGTTTGAGTCCTCTCCTTACCAAGCCTTGTGGTGTGACCACGTCAGATTGCAAACCTGAAGAAGTAGGCCTAACCGCCTGCCGGGGCTTTCCCCGTAGTCGCCCCGGCGGCGGGGGAAGTGTAGATGAATGCTCGCTGGCTTGAGTGCTTAGCTGTTAACTAAGAGTTTGAAGGATCGAGGCCTTCTCATCTAGTAAGGCTTTAGCTTAATTAAAGTGTCTGGGTTGCATTCAGAAGATGTGGGATAGAGTCCTGCAAGTCTTATCAAGGGCTGGGAGATTTTCACTCCCGCTTAGGGCTTTGAAGGCCCTTGGTCTTGTGCTATCCTAAGCCCTTATGTGAATCAGGCTAGGACAGCGGGGGTGATGGGGAGGATGCCTAGAGCGACGACGGAGGCAAAGGCTAGGAAGAGATGGCTTTGTGACGGATGGAGTCGTCAGGGGGCCGTTTTAACCAGGGTGTTGGGGGGTGAGGTAAGGGTGACAGCATAACAGATTCGGAGGTAGTAGTAGAGGCTTAGAAGGGCTGACAGTGCAGCTACTGTTGCAGGCAGTTGAAGTCCTTGCTTTACCATCTCATTGATTACAAGTCATTTTGGCATAAAGCCTGAGAGGGGTGGGAGGCCTCCTAGGGAAAGGAGGACGGGGGTAAGCATAGCCCCGAGTGCAGGGGACTTCGCTCAAGAGGTTGCAAGGTCATTAAGGTTTATGCAGTCGTAGGTTTTTAGTGCTAGGAATGCTATAGAGGTCATGGCAATGTATAGGAAGAGGTTAAGAAGGGCAATTGAGGGTGCAAATTGTACGACTAGGGTTATTCACCCCAGGTGTGCAATGGACGAGTACGCGAGGATCTTTCGAAGCTGGGTTTGGTTGAGGCCTCCCCAGCCTCCAATAAACGTTGATGCAAGACCTAAGGCAATTAGAAGCCGTGAATCAACGGAGGGGGCGACTTGGACAATTAGGGCGAAAGGGGCAAGTTTTTGCCATGTGGAGAGAATTAGCCCGGTTGTAAGGTCTAGGCCCTGGAGGACTTCTGGGAGCCAGAAGTGAACGGGTGCCAGGCCTACTTTGAGGGCTAGGGCAAGTATTGCGATGGTGGTTGGAATGGGGTGTGTGAGTTGTGAGATGGCTCACTCTCCTGTAATTCAGGCGCTGGTTAGGCTGGCAAATATAATCATTGCGGCAGCGGTGGCTTGAACAAGAAAATATTTTGTTGCTGCTTCCACCGCTCGGGGGTGGTGTTTCTGAGCTATAAGGGGAAGGATGGCAAGGGTGTTAATTTCTAGCCCTATTCATGCAAGGAGTCAGTGTGAGCTGGAGAAAGTGAGTACAGTTCCTAAGCCCAGGGCGGATAGGAGGCAGGTGATAACGAGAGGGTGCATTAGTAAAGGAAGGGGTTTAACCAACATATTTGGGGTATGGGCCCAAAAGCTTATTTAGCTGACTTTACTAGAAGGTGGTGTAGTGGAAGCACCAAGAGTTTTGATCTCTTGAGGATGGGTTCAAGCCCCTTTCTTCTAAGGAATCGGAGGGACTTGAACCCTCGTGAGTCACTCTATCAAAGTGGTCCTTAAGCATTCGGGCACGATTCCGGCTATAGCTGAGGGGGAAGCCCTGCAAGTGCCACGGGGAGTGCGAGGTGTCAGAGGACGAGTGCTAGGGTGAGGGGGAGGAAGTTTTTTCAGATTAGGTGTATCAGTTGGTCGTAGCGGAACCGCGGGTAGGAGGCTCGGACTCAGAGGAAAACAACGGAGAGTAGGGCGGCCTTGGTCATGAGGTTGAGGGTTGTGAGTTCTGGGAGCGCGGGGATGTGGGAGGCGCCTAGAAAAAGGGTGGCTGAGAGGGCATTTATAAGAAGAATATTGGCATATTCCGCGAGAAAAAATAGTGCGAAAGGGCCGGCAGCATATTCTACGTTAAAGCCGGAGACCAGCTCAGATTCCCCCTCGGTCAGGTCAAAGGGGGCTCGGTTTGTTTCAGCCAGGGTAGAGATATACCACATGGCAGCGAGAGGCCAGGCAGGGAGGATCAATCAAATGCTTTCTTGCACAACATTGAATGTGTGAAGCGTGAAGCCGCCGGTGAAAATGATGATGCTAAGGAGGATAAGACCAAGGCTCACCTCATAGGAGATGGTTTGGGCGACGGCTCGTAGTGCCCCGATTAGTGCGTATTTTGAGTTAGAGGCCCATCCGGAGCCCAAGATTGAGTAGACGGCGAGGCTGGAGAGGGCTAGAATAAACAAGACCCCTAGATTAAGATCCGCGACGGGGTAGGGTATTGGCATTGGGGTTCATAGCATAAGGGCGAGGGTGAGGGCAAGCATGGGGGTGGCCAAGAAGAGGACGGGGGATGCTGTAGAGGGGCGTACTGGTTCCTTAATAAAGAGCTTTACCCCATCGGCGATAGGTTGAAGGAGGCCGTAAGGGCCAACAATGTTTGGCCCCTTTCGCAGCTGTATGTAGCCCAAGACCTTGCGTTCGAGAAGGGTGAGGAAGGCAACGGCGAGGAGAATGGGGACAATAAAGGCTAGTGGGTTAATAATGTAAATAAGAAGTGCGGAAGTCATTACTAAGGAGAGGAGTTGAACCTCTGGGGAAAAGGGCTTAGGTCTTTCGCAATTACCGGGCTCTGCCACCTTAATTAGCCGTTCTTTCAGGCAGGCCTGGGTATGCCCCCTTTTTACTTTAGTTGTTTTCACTAGGTGGGGGAGAGGCGTGCCTTGGGCATAGGCCTCTTCTTTCCGGTCCTTTCGTACTAGGAAAGATCGGTTCATAGATAGAAACTGACCTGGATTACTCCGGTCTGAACTCAGATCACGTAGGACTTTAATCGTTGAACAAACGAACCCTTAATAGCGGCTGCACCATTAGGATGTCCTGATCCAACATCGAGGTCGTAAACCCCCTCGTCGATAGGGACTCTGGGAGAGGATTGCGCTGTTATCCCTAGGGTAACTCGGTCCGTTGATCGGCTTGCGCCGGATCATAGTGGTCAGATGTTCTGTTGCTTAGAACAGTGGTTCTTGGCTGTGGGGGTGGTACCCCCAGTCCTCAAGGAGGCTATTCTTTCCTCCGCGGTCGCCCCAACCAAAGACAAGTAGGGGAGGGGCCACTAAATTCTTCCTGGTGGTGTAGGTTTGTTTAATGTGGGCTCCCTAGTGTCTAAAGCTCCATAGGGTCTTCTCGTCTTATGGGGGTAATCCCGCTTCTGCACGGGAAGATCAATTTCACTGACTGGGGAGAGGAGACAGTTGGGCCCTCGTCGTGCCATTCATACAGGTCTTCATTTAAAAGACAAGTGATTGCGCTACCTTTGCACGGTCAAAATACCGCGGCCGTTAAACCCATAGTCACAGGGCAGGCGGGACCTCTTATGTTTTGGGAGACAAGAGGCGATGTTTTTGGTAAACAGGCGAGGCTCGTGTTTGCCGAGTTCCTTCTCTTCCTTTAGGTCTTTCCTTAGGGCACTCCTGTGTGGGGCTAACGATTTTATGTTCGGAGTTTTCTTGTTATTAGTTAAGCTCGAGGTTCCCTCTTGGCCTGGGTTCGTTACTTGTCGGTGGGGGGTCCGGTCCGACCTACACGTGTGCTGGGGAGAGGGGGTTTCCCCCTCTTGTTACTCATTTTAGCATAGGCTCTTCCATGGGGGCATGGGATGGCTTAGTAGGTGTCAGGGGGTTGGACTTTTTAACAAAATAAAAGGTTTGGGGGCTGTCTGAGCTTTAACGCTTTCTTCCTAGATGGCTGCTTTTAGGCCCACTAGAACAGTCTACCTTAGATATTATGATCCTTAGCCGCCTGTAAAGGTTGTGTCCTGGTTCAAAGGAGCTGTACCTCCTTTGACTAACTCTCCTGGTTTCTGTAGTCAAAATTAGTAAAACCTTGGGGGTTTAAGAATCCGGGAGGCTGAACTTCTATTCATTTCCTAAGCAACCAGCTATAACTAGGCTCGGTAGGTTTATCACCTCTACTCGGAGTTCGTCCCACTCTTTTGCCACAGAGACGGGTTGGCCCTATATAGGCTGCCTCGGAGTAGCTCGTCTAGTTTCGGGGGTTCAAACTAAAGTACTCTTTGCTTGAGGTTACTGGCTAAATCATGATGCAAAAGGTACGAGGTTAAATCTCTGTTTCTTTGGGCTTAAATGGGTTGTTTCATTTCTCTTTCAGCTTTCCCTTGCGGTACTTTCTCTGTCGCTCGAATTTTCTTTTCTGTCTCCCATACTAGGATGGAAAAATGGTTTGCTTAAAGTTTTAAGGTTTTGTTAGGGTGCAGTCTGTTGTCAGGGGGACCCAGGGGTGTCGGGCTAGCTGATCAGCTCAGGGCGACCCGATTCGCACGGGTGTCTCTTCGGTGTAAGGGAAGTGCTCTGCTTATTTTAAACTACGCTCTGGTTATTCCAAGTGCACTTTCCAGTACACTTACCATGTTACGACTTGCCTCCCCTTAGTTCAATAATCTTTTTACTTACTTGTAGGGGCGAACTTGGGGAGAGTGACGGGCGGTGTGTACGCATCTCAGAGCCGGCTTCAGAAAAACGCTCTGTTTTCTTCTTACTGCTAAATCCACCTTCAGATGCTGGTTTCACAGCATCGTCTGTTGTGTCCTAAGTTAGGAAATGTAGCCCATTTCTTTCCACCTCATACGCTACACCTCGACCTGACGTTTTGGGCTGTGCCCGTTTTGCTTACTATGGGGCCTTTACAGGGTAAGCTGACGACGGCGGTATATAGGCGGGGTAAACTAGGGGTGGTGAGGTTGAACGGGGGTTATCGGTTCTAGAACAGGCTCCTCTAGGTGGGTCTGAAGTACCGCCAAGTCCTTTGGGTTTTAAGCTGGCGCTTGTAGTCCCCTGGCGGATACTAGTTGTACCTTAGTATCAAGGTTTACGGCTAAGCATAGTGGGGTATCTAATCCCAGTTTGTTTCTTAGTTGTCGTGGGTTCAGGTTGGGTAAAGCCACTTTCGTGGTGGGACTTCATTCCTCCGAGTGCGTATAACAGCCAGGGGGACGTTCGGCTTTAGTTGTTTCTACCCTTGACCACTCTTTACGCCGGTGTCTGTCAACTTGGGCCTCTCGTATAACCGCGGTGGCTGGCACGAGTTTTACCGGCCCTGTATAAACTTTAACTAAGTCAAGCTTTCGCTTATGGCTTAATATCTATCACTGCTGAGTTCCCTTGGGGGTGTGGCTTAGCAAGGCGTCTTGGGCTGCGGGGCGTGCCTGATGCCAGCTCCTCGTTCCCGGGCAGGAAACTGAGGGCATTCTCACAGGGCTGCGGAGACTTGCATGTGTAAATCTGGTTAAAGCTGACAGTAAAGTCAGGACCAAGCCTTTGTGTTGGCGGGGCTTTCTAGGGCCCGTCTTAGCATCTTCAGCGCTATGCTTTAGGTTAAGCTACGCTAAC